TAGGCACAAGGAAAGAGCAATAAACCGGACCACCCTACAAAAACGAAACGGTCCCTCCGTAACCAGTCATCCATAATATCAAATAAATCTTTTTCGTCTTTGGTAAATTTACCAAGAGCTATAGTCATAGTGATCCTCCTATTCAACTACTTCAACTATTTCCGAGTACCTCATAGCATTTTTAGGACCTTTGAAGCTTCTATTTCTACCATTTATATATGATTTTATTTTTTTTACACTGCCCTATTTCTAATGGATTTCAAAGATAAAAATAAAAAAGTATCATATATTTTATATTTTATTCTTTGCATTTTTTTGTCATCTTTGTTAAATTTACTTTTGCTATCTTTGGTATATTTCTTTTTCCTTTAGATTCGTTTAAGCCCCTTAAAGTATGCCCTTTCACAGGTCAAAGCAAGAAAGATATTTCGAATAGTTTTTTTATTCACTTTAATATTAATATTTAATATCTGATCTGTCATAAAAGAAAAAAAGGGGGGGGGTTCCTAGTATTTAATACAATACAAGATTAAATCAATATTAAATTTAAATAATAGGAAATTGGAAATTCAATGAAAGTTTTTGAAAGTTTTTTTCTCACACCTAAATTATTGCATTAGCAGAAGTAAAATATTGTATGCATCGATATATAAATATTTGGTATATGAAACCACGATCTGATAGGTATATAAATTTTATTATATATAAATATATATTTTATATGGGTATAAATATCAATATAAATTAATTTTGTGTTCTGAAATCAAAGAAAGATATTGAAAATTTTCTTATATTATATTATATGTCTTATGTTGTGACTTCGAATAAACTTTTCTATGTAGGAAGGGGGTTGGAATTTATTCCTATTTATTCCTATAGAATAACAAAGAACAAGAAGATATAATCAGAAATAGCGCTCATAAATATCGACATATTTTTTTTTTTCGAAGTCGAAAGGAATATGAATAATAAATGAAAAGGGTGGGTTGATTCACTCTTACAATTTCATCTATATCCAATTTTAATATCAGAATTTTAATATCAGAATAGTAGATAAAGTTATGATTCAATGGGTTAGGTCCACTTACTTTTTCTTTTGTTGATTTAGAATCTAATCTTTACAATTGATTTGGTTGGACTAATATCATATCAAATAGGAAAATTTGCCGATTTAAGAACCAACCTATCATTATTTAGTATAAAATAGAATTAATTAGTATAATATAAAGTATAATATATAATAAATATAATCAATCAAATAAATATAATGAATATAGTGTTCAACTTTAGAATTCCTAACTCAAATTACTATGCTATAAATAAAATCATTAGAATATTAACTTAATTTTATTAAAATTCTAAGTTATTTAGAATTTCTAATTGCTTGAATTTTAAAATTTATTATTAGAGTTTCTTACTTTGTTTATTACAAATATCAATAATATCCTAATTCTCCCTTCAAAGTAAGAATACTGTCGCTGGAGTTGTATGAAAAAAAGGGTCAAAACAAGAAAGAAGCCCCTTATCGGATTTGAACCGATGACTTACGCCTTACCATGGCGTTACTCTACCACTGAGTTAAAGGGGCTCATTTGATTCAATTCGTGAATGAGCCAGCATACGGGTAAGATATATCTATGGAAATAGACTCCAAATCATAAAGTCAATATACATAAATATAATATAAATATATTAAAAATAATATATATAATATATAATAAGATATGTATGATATAATATATATCATAATATATATATATAATAAGATATAGAATATAAACATAAGTATGTATATTTATGAAGTATATTTAATTATAAAATAAAGTAAATAAATAAAGTAAACAAACCTATAGTAATTGATTCCTAAACGAGAACCTAGTGGATTTAGACTAAACTAGTGAATATAGTAAAAATGGGTAAAAAAAGGTTTATTGATATTAACTTTGATCAATGCAATGAATTGTTTCAAAACCAAACCCCTTTGAATTGACCTGACCGCGATCATAACCAAATTGATACATGTAACTAAGAATTCAACACGAATCCATGATATTTCATCGAATTACTGATGAAAAGATTCTATTTGTCTCCCCCTTAATAACTTGTTAATACTTATCCATCCTTTCATTTCTCAGATTTATAGATTTTTCATTTCTTAATTTACCGGTTTAGAGTTACATATAGATATATCTATTTATCTTAATAAACAATGGAACGGAGTGATGTGATGAATCAATCAATGAAAGCGAAGAAATGGGATTAAGCCCCCTTTTTCGGGGGGACCAATCAATTCCTTGAAAGAATCTTTTATATTATTTTTATTCTTAAATTTATATTTTATTTTTTTATCTTTATATTCTATCTAATTAAAATGAATAATGGCGATTAGAATGAATGATTCATCAACCTAAATCACAAATCAAAAAATTGTATCGAATCATATAAAAGACGGAAAAATCTTTCGAATCGAGTCGTATCATTTATTTATATTGACAATTTCAAAAAACTATTGATATTATGAGCATAGTATGCTGATGGTCAGGTAAACGTGCCCCCATCGTCTAGCGGTTCAGGACATCTCTCTTTCAAGGAGGTAACGGGGATTCGACTTCCCCTGGGGGTAGGGTATTACTAAAGGAAGTTGATCGGGGATTCTTACTAAATCTATATCTATAAATCTAGAATTTATTCTTCCTGGGTCGATGCCCGAGTGGTTAATGGGGACGGACTGTAAATTCGTTGGCAATATGTCTACGCTGGTTCAAATCCAGCTCGGCCCAATAATTCACAGATCCGCCATGAAATGATATAACTCCCGGGTTTTGCTCTTTCTAAATGCCTGATACGAAAAAAAGTAAAAATTCTGATATTTCTCTCGGCTTGTTAGTTCTTTGATTTTATTTGCTTTATTTTTTTCCCACAAATTTAGATCTTGTGGACAATCTAGATTCGTATTAGGATTTGGAACTAGAAAATTTAAGATTAAAGAGTAATGGAAAAAATACCTTTTTTCGTTGAAAGAAAATTAATTGATAATCAATTTTATTTTGATTTAAAATAAGAAAAAGATGACTTGTAATTTGTCCCCTTAGTATATATCCGTGTGGGTATTGATATACCATTCGCGTCTATGGCACAACGCAGCGATTCCAATCTAAAATCGAAATAGTCAATAGAAAGGGTTTGAATGAAATCATAAATCATAAAAATATGTATATTGTAACTTTATTTCATTTCTCTGGGATTGTAGTTCAATCGGTAAGAGCACCGCCCTGTCAAGGCGGAAGCTGCGGGTTCGAGCCCCGTCAATCCCGACGGATACAAACAAATCCAATCCAATAAAACTGTCAATTAATCTCTCCATTTTCTGGAAAAAGAGGACAATATAGAAGAATTTCATTCCCAAAGGAGGTCTTTAATTTCTATTTATTATATTTATTTTTGTTTTCATCAAAGCAAATATAAAAATTTCCATTTCTTCACCTAGTATTGATGGATAAAGACCTATGTAGATTAGTACAATTATTAGAAATGTCATATTCCGGATTTCAAGAGATACCCCACCGAGTTTATCTTTTTTGATTATTCCCGACCCCATGAATCGAGTGCCATAGCTTTTACTGAAAGTTTTTATATATTATATGCATCCCATTACTAATCCAAGAAAAAGGATCCTTATAAAATAAAGATATAAAGAAGTGAATTCAGTAGTATATTCGATCTTTTTTTTTCTACTATAACTTGTCTTTATCAAACCTTTTTGTTTTTCAATAAGATTAGATTATTAACAAAAAGGAGTTTAGAACTTAACTTTCCTTTCCCTTTTTGCTTCTATTGTTTGTTTGGGTTTGTTTGTAACCAATGTAAGTTAAAGGCAGTTAGATAATAGTGATTATCTAAGGAAGTCATTATAAAAAAATGTAAAAGAATAATAAATCAAAAGAAAATAATCAAGTAAAGAAATTCTCGATTTCATTGATAGATCAGGAATCCTTTTTTTGATTCGATATGGATAAAAGATCTTTCTATGTTATACTATTTAATTCTCGACAATGAAGCGATTTAATAACTAAGATATTGTTATTCATGATATTGATCCGATTCGATATCATTGAGATGAAATTCAGCCCATTGAATTTAGAGACGAAAGATTTATCATTTCTATGGGATTAAATCCCGAGTTATTGTGTGAAGTCTAGAAAAAGAAAGGATGAAATTATGGAAGTAAATATTCTCGCATTTATTGCTACTGCACTGTTTATTCTAGTTCCTACTGCTTTTTTACTTATAATATACGTAAAAACTATTAGTCAAACTAATTAATTTGAATGACCCCCTCGACTTCTTAGTTCTTAATTAATATCAATAATTAAACAAAAATAATCCTATTTTGTAAAATGAAAGAAGCGGACTAAAATTAGCAGTATTCTATGAGATCCGATAGTATGGTAGAAAGAAATCTAGATTTCTTTCTACCATACTATCGGATCTCATCTTCATATTCATATATCTGGATATCATCCATTATCCATATGTCATATAAATGAGATTAAAGTCTCCATTTTTTTCGTTGATTTGTGTTAATTCCAATTAATCTGAAATAGTAGAAAGGCGCTTCTGACTCTTATGATTCTAATTCCTATATTTTAGATTATTTTCAATATGAATATGAATCCCAAAATTCTTTAATTTTTAATATAGAATATAATATAGATATAATTTAATAGATATAATTGAATATATCTATATTAAATAAAAAGATTTAATAAAAAGGAAAAAAAAGAGTTTGAGTATAACTATATATAAAAGAAAACTCCTTTTTTAGCATTTCAAAGAAGTAATTGATTGAGCAATTGATAGATTATCTAAGGAAAGGAGTTTTATGAAAACTTTTTTTGATTTTTATATTTTGACTAAACAGATTAGTAAACCCCGCCGATTTTAAATCTTGGAATCGTGATATCAACCGAGTCAAGTCAATAAAATATAAAAAATATAATATGAATTATATTTCTCAAATAATCAAAGAAATACTAAACTAAACTAAGCCTTAAATGCGCAGTATGTTATTTCTTCAATAAAATATCTTAGTATACCGTTGAAGAATTAATATCTCTTCTCTATCTTATTTCCCATCAAAAAAAATAAACTAATATAATAATATATAATATAACGAATTATTCTCTTTGACTTTGAACAGAAACAAATAAAAAGTAATAAAGGGTTGTGCCCTTTTCATTGTCCATATAGAACTCTAGTAAAAATCGGTTTATTGAAATGAAATAGAAAATTTAAGAATATAATTCGGTTGGAACAAAAACAAATGATAGGAAATTGGTATTTCTTTTACTTTCAAAATATGAACGTGGAAATCGTTAAAATATCTATTTGATTATGATTACTAAGGGTATTATTATTATTCAGATATTTTTTTTATTATTTCTAGAATAAATTACTCCACTCGAATCTAATATAATTTAGAAATTAAGATATTTTTGAATTCAATTCTTTAAAATTCAATTTAATTGAAAAGTTTTTCGAGAACGATCAATTAATATAATTCCATTTCTCAACTCAATTAATAGTACCCCTATAGTCCACTTCTTCCCCATACTACGAGTGAAAGGGAAAATGTAAAAACTACCATTAAAGCAGCCCAAGCGAGACTTACTATATCCATGTGAATTATGTTCCTTATCTATATGAATATGACGAAATTTTTCCATTATTGTTCACTAATAATAGTAGAATCGTTAACGTAGAGTCAAAAAAAGCATTTTGTCCAATACCTTTAATCAAGATGAAATAATAAAAAAATCCAAAGTAGGTTAAGTGTAAGAAGTTCTTGGATGATTGTTTGTGGAACCGGGAAAGATTTAGCACAAAGAAACTCTGCAGCAACGTTTTTGGAAGTCTTACTAAGCTAAGATGCAAGAATAATAAAAACTAGTCTTATTGCTCTTCATTAAATCAAAAATAGAAACCTATAGAATCAAGCAAGTAAAGTATCAAGAGTTCCTATGCATACTTTACTAAATTTAACAACTTTGATATCAGTAAAAGTAAAAAGGAATAAGATATTTAGCGCCTTTTTTTTGATCAGGCGGCACCCGGATTTGAACTGGGGAAAAAGGATTTGCAGTCCCCCGCCTTACCACTCGGCCATGCCGCCAAGGCGATTGAAAATAGACTAAAATACTCCCCTTATTTTTTTGTAGTAAACCTCTACTTGCATCTTGAATCCCATTTTTTTTAATCTTAATCCCCTTCCTAAAATAACACAAAAAGAATACCTTACTTTTTTGGATTGTATCCAGCCCTTCGATTCATTTTGTTTTTGTTATAGTATGGCGAAAGACACACTATCTTCTTTCTATTGACGAAAAACTAAATTTTAATTTTCAGTCCAAAATTCCGGACAAATTTGAACCATTAACTATTGACTGTGAATTCATGAACGATTCTTAGATTTGAATTTGAATATAAAATTTTTCCTTAAAAAAAATACTTCTCAATTTCAATTATAACAACAATTATAACTATATGTAAACCTCAGAAAAGTTATTTTTACACGAATAGTTAATCGGGTATCTTATCTGTCTATGATTCCTAATTTGGAAATTTTTCTAGAGTAGAGCACGACAGTCCACAATAAAACTGCACTAAAAAGAGAGATATATATTGTATATATAGATCATTACATCCAACATATCTTTAATAAAGCTTTCTCTTCAACATATTTATTATACCAATATCTATTATAAAATAAAAAAAATAGATAAAAAAACTCTTCTGTGCGAATCCTTAAAATGAAATACACAAAAATAAGCTAAGTACTAAAACTAAAATAATTAACTTGAATATTGTTTCAGATTATTGAGCTTCTTTATCTCATGGAAGAGATCAAATCCCGAATACTTTAATATTAATATTTTATTTATTTATTTTACTAATATTTATATTTAATTAATTAATTGTATTGGAATATGTAATATCATAATAGTGGGAGAAATTTAATGTGGTAGAAATTGAATCACTTTTTGTTATACAAAACAAAATTTCATAAGTCTAACTTAAGTGGAATTTCGCAATAATTTCCCAGTTGTATCTGTTACAAATTCCAATTTGAGTATAAAATTCTCTTTATTTCTCTGTTTATGCGTATTTCATACATTCCATACCATATTCATATATGGATATGGAGTTAAATAAAATTTTATGTGATTCTGTAAACAGAATAGAGATTTCATCATTGCCGGACGCTCTATATAATTGAATTTAAAGAACGATCCAATAATGGAATTTTTTTCACTAAATGGAGAAATTCAAAATGCTTGGGGATGGAAATGAGGGAATGTCTACAATACCGGGATTTAATCAGATACAATTTAAAGGATTTTGTAGGTTTATTGATGAGGGCTTAACAGAAGAACTTAATAAATTTCCAAAAATTGAAGATACAGATCAAGAAATTGAATTTCAATTATTTGTCGAAACTTA